TTCCAGGGTTTCTCTGAATTTGGAAGTTCTCACTTAGTAGGTTTCCATACCAAGGCTCAATCCAATCAAGTCCGTAGCGTCTACCAATTCCGCCATATCCCCGCCGAGAAATCATTGTGATCCCCCCTCTTTCATTTATGTTGGAACCATTGAATTCGTTAGATACTGATTTCTATATCAAATCAGTGTCTGCTTCTATTTTCTACCCATCTTCTTTCATCTCTATGGGGGAACCAGGTCCAATCAGAAATGATTCTATCATTGATGTATCCGCAATTCAATACGGATGGATATATCCCACATATACATGTCTCTCTCCCTCTCATTTTTCCTGCTCGATTTGGAATACCGGAACGGTCGATATTGATTCTTCTTTTTTTTCGTTCTATCTCCCCTCTTTCCGAATGAAATTCGTGGGAAGATCTCATTATGATCTGGATTGTATCTTATCCTTTCCTTAGGACCGATTCGCTCTAATTCGAATAGGATTAGAATATAGAATCCGTTATAACTAATTCTAACTAATATAGTTAGAGTCTAACATTTGATTTTGCATTTTGAATTCAATTCAAAAGGAAAGAAATTCGAAATCAAATCAAAGAAAAGAAATAGAAATTTCTAATACTAATATTAGTCTATAGATATTATCTTTCATCCGTTCTGAAATAGATATTTTCTATCTATTCTTAATATTTTATATCTATTCTTAACTATACTTAACTATATAAGAAAGATATATAAACTATATAAGAAGCTTCTTATGATATTAATTAACCATATTGGATTTCATAGAATTCTATGAAATTCATATGAATTGGCAATTTCAATTCATATGAATTGACTATTCATAATTTTATAGTTAATAGTAGTTAAGTCACTAGCAGTTTAGTTAATACTTAATGATAATTATTAAGAATTAATGAATAATTAATGATAGTAAGGGTTCCAGCAGTTGACCGAATTCCTATGCACTGTTTCTGTTATGCGGGCCCGCTTAGCTCAGAGGTTAGAGCATCGCATTTGTAATGCGATGGTCATCGGTTCGACTCCGATAGCTGGCTTTTCTCTATTTGTCCGATTTTTTCCATGCTTGATAGTATTTCCTTGATCTCAAGGAATATTGAAAAGACTCCTACCTTTTTTCTTTTACAAAATCACCGATCTATTATGTTGCGGGAACGTCCAACTATGAATAAAAAACGGATTGGGGCAGTTAAATCTCTACAGAACAAATCAAGAAAAGGATCTTTAACTTCCTCCTTAAATGTATATATATACATATGTATATATATATATACATATATACAAAGCAATCCAGATATTGATCCAATTCATCTCATTCTTCTTTGTAGTATTTCACTTCAGTAGATTTATCTTCGTTTATCGTTTAGTTCAGTCTGAATCTAGGTTTAGTCTATAAAATGAAATTTCAATAAAAAAAAGAAAAAAAGGAGTCTTTATGTCTCGTTACCGAGGACCTCGTTTCAAAAAAATACGCCGTCTGGGGGCTTTACCGGGACTAACTAGTAAAAGACCTAGACCCGGAAGTCATCTTAGAAGAAAGAAATCGCGTTTCAGGAAAAAATCTCAATATTGTATTCGTCTACAAGAAAAACAAAAATTGCGTTTTCATTATGGTCTGACAGAGCGACAATTACTTAGATATGTTCATATCGCTGGAAAAACTAAAGGGTCAACGGGTCGGGTTTTACTACAACTACTTGAGATGCGTTTGGATAACATCCTTTTTCGGTTGGGTATGGCTTCGACCATTCCTGGGGCCAGGCAATTAGTTAACCATAGACATATTTTAGTTAATGGTCGTATAGTAGATATCCCGAGTTATCGCTGCAAACCCCGAGATATTATTACTACGAGGGATGAACAAAGATCCGGAGCTCTGATTCAAAATCATATTGATTCATCCCCCCGCAAGAAATTGGCAAAACATTTGACTTTTCACTCATCCCAATATAAAGGATTAGTAAATCAAATAATAGATAGGAAATGGGTAGGTTTGAAAATCAAAGAGTTACTAGTCGTAGAATATTATTCCCGTCAGACCTAAACCTAACTAAAATAACAAAGCTTCGGACAATTTTGTCCCCCCCTTTTTCGCAAAAGTCAAGTAAAAGGGGGTTTCATCCGGATTTGTCTCCCATTCACATATCACAAATGGGTCGGTAGTGAGATTTTCATCTCTTTCTACTCTTTCTGGTCGGTATTGGTATTTCCGTACCGCAGTAATTAGTTAGGAAGAATCTCTATCAAATAAAGGTCTTACTCTTGGAATAATGGTATCAATAATTGTTATTTGATTTAATACATTGCGGTTGGTAACCCTGGTGAATTAGGTGAAGGTACGGAAAGAGAGGGATTCGAACCCTCGGTAAACAAAAGTCTACATAGCAGTTCCAATGCTACGCCTTGAACCACTCGGCCATCTCTCCTACAGAATCTTAGGATTCTTGCCCAGAAACCGAGTGAATATCGAGTCATT